CTGGGCTATTTATTTAAAATTAAAAATAAGTAAAAATTTAATATTTAAATAAAGTAAATTTGATGAGTAGGAATAGGCATGCACAAATATAAAATTAATCTAAATAAAAATAAAAATAAAAATAAAATTAATGTAATTTAAATTAATATTAAAATAAAAATTGTCGTTAGTTATTAAAAGAGACTAAGTAGAATTCTGGGCTATCTATTTAAAATTAAAAATAAGTAAAAATTTAATATTTAGGTAAAGTAAGTTTAAAGAGTAGGAATAGGCATGCACAAATATAAAATTAATCTAAATAAAAATAAAAATAAAAATAAAATTAATGTAATTTAAATTAATATTAAAATAAAAATTGTCTTTAGTTATTAAAAGAGATTAAGCAGTATTCTGGGCTATTTATTTAAAATTAAAAATAAGTAAAAATTTAGTACTTAAATAAAGTAAATTTAAAGAGTAGGAACAGGCGTGCACAAGTATAAAATTAATCTAAATAAAAATTAAAATAATATTAAAATTAATGAAGTTTGGGCTAATATTAAAATAAAAATTGCCGTTATTTATAATAAGAGCTTAGATGACATTCTGTTTTATTTATTTAAAATTAAAAATAAGTAAAAATTTAGTATTTAAATAAAGTAAATTCAACGAGTAGGAGTAGTCATGGACAAATATAAAATTAATCTAAATTTAAATTTAAATAAAAATAAGATTAGTGTGATTTAAGTAAGTATTAAAATAAAATTTTTCTTTTTTTATTAAAATAGGTAAAGTAATATTCTAGATTATTTGTTTAAACGTAAAAATCAGTAAAAATTAAGTGTTTAAATAAAGTATTATTAGCTAATATGTTTGTGTGTTATTAATATAAAATTAATCTAAATAAAGTTAAAGTTAAAAATTAAAGTTAATATAATATATATTTTAATATTAAAATAAAAATTTTTATTAGTTACTAACCTGAATAAGAATAATATTCTGGGTAATTTATTTAAAATTAGAATTAAAAATTAAGTAAGATGTAAAATATAATATAATTAAAGTTATGTTATGGTAAGTATAAAGTAAATTTAATCTAAATAAAATTTATGTTTAAATAAAAAAAAAAATAGTAAGAAAAGAATTTGTTTTTAAAAGATGATAAAAGTTTGATCCTTACTTAACTCTTGTTTATAATTTAAAACTACATGTAAATCTTTGTGTGACAAATTTTAGTTTTTTTTAGAAAAAAGAATTAAGTTTAAATTTATTAGCAAATATAATATAATAAATCTCAGTAGTTAATTTTAGATAAATAAATAAAAATTTTATCTGGTAATAATATAAAAACTTTAGCGAAAGTTGGTGCCAGCAGCTGCGGTTAGACCAAAAAAGTAAATAAGAGAAATTTAGTTAAAAGTTAATTTGTACTTTAAAGTTATAAATTAAATAAATTTGAATAGGTGAAATTAATAAAAATAATAGTTATTTTATAAAAAAAAAGTTTAATTAAGCTTTAAAAATAAAGGCCTAAACCAGGATTAGATACCCTGCTATACTTTGTTAAAATTAAAAAATACTTGGGTACTAAATAGTTATTTTCTTTAAACTCAAAGGATTTGGCGGTATTTTAGCCTAGTTAGAGGAACCTGTGCTATAAACGACATTCCACGTAAAATCTTACTTAAATTTGTAAATCAGTTTGTATACCGTCATTATTAGATAACCTTGTTAGAGATAGTTATTAAAATAACAAATTGTTAGTATATTAGATCAAGGTGCAACTTATATCTAAGTTAGACATGGGTTACATTAAATTTTTATTTAAACGAATTATAAATGAAACATAGTATAAAGGTGGATTTAAAAGTAATAAAAAATTAATAAGTTTTTTTGATAATAGCTCTAAAATATGTACACATCGCCCGTCGCTCTCATTTTTAAAGTGAGATAAGTCGTAACATAGTAGGCATACTGGAAAGTGTTCCTAGACAAAATAAAGCTTAAAAGGTAAGCATTTCATTTACATTGAAATTTTTGTTGTGCAAATCAATATATTTTGAAATTAAAATTTGTGTTAAAAAATATGAGAAAAATCTTAAATAAAAATAAATATAATGTTAATAAAAAAGTTAAATATACGATAGTAAAATAGTACTGTAAAGGAATATTGAAATAAATGAAAATTAAATTATAAAAAAGCAAAAATAAATTTTTGTACCTTGTGTATCAGGGAAAATTAAAATATTGCAAATAAGTTGAGTATCCCGAAATAAAAAGAGTTATTTTTAAATACTAGTTATTGTGGTAAAATTATTTGTAATTTAAAAATAGAAGTGATATGCTAAACGTTTTTTATAATATCTGGTTTTTTTAAAAATAAATTTAATTTAGCCAACAAAAATAATTAAGTAAGTTGTTGTTTAAGAGTTGGAGGGATAAGCTTCTAACTCAAATAAAAATTATATATAAACTTTTAATAATTTAATTTAAAATTAGGCTTAAAAACAGCCAAATTAAAAAACCGTTTTAGTTTATAAAATAGAAAATAAATATTTATATGGTTTTATTAAAATAAAAAAAATTAATTAAAAATTAAAAAAATTAGTTAAAATGATTTTATTAGTATAAATTAAATAATTTTTTTATTTTAGATTAATAAAAAAAAATTAATAAATTTACAGATAATATTAAGGAATTCGGCAAAAAATGTTTTTGCCTGTTTATCAAAAACATGTCTATATGAAAGTTATATAAAGTCTAACCTGCCCACTGAAATATTAAAGGGCCGCGGTATATTGACCGTGCGAAGGTAGCATAATCATTAGTCTTTTAATTGAAGGCTGGAATGAATGGTTGAACAAAAAATATCCTGTCTCACTATTAAAATTAAAATTTGACTTTTAAGTAAAAAGGCTTAAATAATATAGAATGACGATAAGACCCTATAAAGCTTTATATTAAAAAAATAATTAATAAATTTGAATTTAAAAATTACTTATTTTAAAAATATTGTGTTGGGGCGACAAAAATAAAAATTGTAACTGTTTATTTATTAAAAACTATAATAAAAGAAAAAGTGATCCTTTAGTAAAGATTAAAAGATTAAGTTACTTTAGGGATAACAGCGTAATCTTTTTTAAGAGTTCATATCGACAAAAAGACTTGCGACCTCGATGTTGAATTAAGAAGTCCTTTTGGTGTAGCAGTTAAAAAGGAAGGTCTGTTCGACCTTTAAATTCTTACATGATTTGAGTTCAGACCGGCGTAAGCCAGGTTGGTTTCTATCTTCTATAAAAATTTATATTTTTTTAGTACGAAAGGATCAAAAAATAAAAATAATTTTAATTAATTTGAATAAAAATAATAAAAATTAGTTATGTTTAGTTAAATTAAGTGTAAATAATATGCTAAGATTAATTATAATTTTAAATTACGTAATTTTAATAATTTGTGTTTTAGTCGGTGTAGCGTTTTTAACTTTGCTAGAGCGTAAAATTTTAGGGTATATCCAAATTCGCAAGGGACCTAATAAAGTTGGATATAATGGTTTATTGCAGCCCTTAGCAGACGCAGTAAAATTATTTAATAAAGAACAAAGTAGGCCTACTATAAGAAATTTCTTGCCTTATTATTTTTCTCCTATTATAACTTTATTTTTATCATTAATTATTTGAAGGGTAATACCATATGAGTTAAGTATGATTTCTTTTAGGATAAGAATTTTGTTTTTTTTGGCATGTACTAGCATAGGAGTGTATACAATTATAAGAGCTGGGTGAGCTTCAAATTCTAAGTATGCTTTGTTAGGAAGTTTACGGTCGGCGGCTCAAACTATTTCTTATGAGGTAAGATTAGCTTTAATTTTGTTAAGATTTGTTTTTTTAGTCGGAAGATTTGACTTTTTTTCGTTTAGTGAGTATCAAAAAGAAAGTTGATTTATTTTGATCGGAGGGCCCTTAAGTTGAGTGTGATTTGTGTCATGTTTAGCAGAGACTAATCGAACTCCTTTTGATTTTGCGGAAGGGGAGTCTGAGTTAGTATCAGGATTTAATGTAGAATATAGAAGAGGAGGGTTTGCTTTAATTTTTATAGGTGAATATTCAAGAATTTTATTTATAAGAATATTATTTGCTTTAATTTTTATAGGCGGCGTAGTAAGAAGAATGTTATTTTATGTAAAAGTAGGATTAATTTCTTTTGTTTTTGTATGAGTCCGAGGAACTTTGCCACGGTTTCGTTATGATAAATTAATAAGATTAGCTTGAAAAAGATTTTTGCCTGTAAGATTAAATTATGTTATGTTTTTTATAAGATTAAAATTGTTTTTAATAGTATTTGAATTAGATTAAGTACTTATTTTAGAAAAACTATTAGCAGGATTAAACTGCTTTGCAATGTTTTCAAAACACTTACTTTACAAAAAGTTAAATAGTTATTTTAAAAGTTTATCTCATAAAATAAAGATTAAAGGGTTAAAAAAATAAATAAAAAAATAAGTAAAAGTTAAAATTTGTCCTGTAATAATGTAAGGATCCTCAACAGGTCGTGCACCGATTCAAGTTAGCAGGCAAACTGAAGAAATTAAAACTCAAAAAAAAATTTTGTTTAAAGGGTAAAAAGATAAACTTCGAAATTTTCTTAAATTAGTAAAAGGTAAAATAAATAGAATAGCAATAGACAAGACTAGCGCAATCACTCCCCCTAATTTATTAGGAATTGAGCGAAGAATGGCGTAAGCAAATAAAAAATATCATTCTGGTTGAATATGCGGGGGGGTGACTAAGGGGTTTGCGGGAATAAAATTATCAGGGTCTCCTAGAAAGTAGGGATGAAGTAAAGTTAAAAGAGTAAGGGTAAAAAATAAAATAAAAAATCCTGAAATATCTTTAAAAGAGAAGTAGGGGTGAAAAGAAATTTTGTCCGCGTTATAAGAAATTCCTAAAGGGTTAGACGAGCCAGTTTGATGCAAAAACAGGATATGTACTAAAGCCGCAGCTGCAATTAAAAAAGGAACTAAAAAATGAAAAGCAAAAAATCGGGTTAAAGTTGCATTGTCAACAGCGAATCCACCTCAAAGTCATTGAACTAAGTCTAATCCAATATAAGGAACGGCAGAGAGAAGATTAGTAATGACAGTAGCGCCCCAAAAAGATATTTGCCCTCAAGGTAAAACATAGCCTAAAAAAGCAGTTGCTATTACTAAAAATAAAATAATAATTCCTGTAAACCAAGTGTGAGTAAATCGATAAGATCCATAATAAATTCCTCGTCCAATATGAGCGTAAAGACAAATAAAAAAAAAAGAAGCGCCGTTAGCGTGGAATGTACGTAAAAATCACCCGTAATTAACGTCTCGGCAAATATGGGCAATTCTTGAGAAAGCAAGATCAACGTGGGCAGTGTAATGTATAGATAAAAGCAGGCCTGTAATAATTTGGGTAATTAAACACAGGCCTAAAAGAGATCCAAAATTTCATCAAGTAGAAATATTTACTGGAATTGGCATATCAATAAAAGCCCCATTTATTAATTTTACTAAAGGATGAGTTTTACGAATAGGGAGAGTTGACATTAATTTTATAAATAAAACCGTAAAGGTCCTTGGAAATTATTAGTAATTTTAACTGCAATAATTAGAGTTAATAGCAAATAAAATACTATAAACAGGGTGTAAAATATAATAGAAGGCGAGTAAATAAAAGAAATTAAATCTTGGTTTAATGGCTGATAAGAAAAATTTAAAAAAGAGTGCCCTATATTTAAAGAGTTAATGTAAAATATTAAAAAATCTGAAAATATAAAAAAAATTAAAAATAATATTAAAAAAAAAGAAATTAAAAAAAAAAATGAAAAAGAAATTTTAAATATTTCGTTTGAGGCTAAAGAAGCAACATAAATAAATAAAACTAGTATACCTCCTAAAAAAATTAAAAATAGAATATAAGAAAATCAGAATGTTAAATTAGTAATTCCTGAAGTTATGCAAATAAAACAGGTTTGAATAAGTAAAGTTAATCCTATCGAAAGAGGGTGATTTGTTATTAAGAAAATTAAAGATAAAAAAAAAGTTAAAGTAAAAGAAAATAATAAAAAAAGTATGCCAGAAAATAATTTAAAAAAAAATGTTAGTTTTGGGGACTAAAAATAAAAGTAATTTTTTTTCTGATGTTTTAAATATAAATATAATTTAGGTTTACAAGACCTATGTTTTTGTTAAACTATTAAAGCTTGGTTAATGATAAAATTTGGTTTTTTTTTGATTCCTTTATTTATATGTGTAAGAGGGTGTATAATATTTGTGTCTAAGCGAAAACATTTGTTAAATACACTGCTAAGGCTAGAGTTTATTATGTTAGGAATTTTTTGGTTACTAAGTTTAAGGTTAGTAAAAATTGGGTATGATATTTATTTTGTATTATTTTTTTTAACTTTTGCAGCTTGTGAGGGAGCTTTAGGGCTGTCATTATTAGTTTCTATTGTGCGAACTCATGGAAACGACTGTTTTAGAAATTTTGGAATTTTACAATGTTAAAATTTATTTTTGGTATTTTAATATTGACATTTTTAGTAAAAAAGTGGTGATTTATTCAGCATTGAATATATATTTTTAGATTTTTTTTTAGATTTTTGTGTATACGTGAGTTTTATCGAGTAGCAGAGAGAAGAGTGCTTAGTTTGGACAGATTAAGATACATTTTAATTTTGTTAAGATTTTGAGTTGTAAGGTTGTTAATAAGGGCTAGAATAAAAATTTATAATCAAAAAAATTTTAAAGAATTTTTTAACTTAGTTAGATTAAGGTTACTTTTATTTTTAATTATAAGATTTAGAGCAAGGGATTATTTTTTGTTTTATATTAGGTTTGAAGCATCGTTAATCCCTACATTAATGCTTATTTTAGGATGAGGATATCAACCTGAGCGTGTGCAAGCCGGCGTTTATATATTATTTTATACCTTATTTGCTTCGTTGCCTTTGTTGGTATCTTTTTTAGGGATTTATAATACTATAGGGAGATTAACGATTGGCATAAATTCTAATATTATTGTTATAAAAGAATTTAGAAGTTGTTTATGATATTTGTTCACCATTTTTGCTTTTGTGGTTAAGTTGCCTATATATATAGTTCATTTGTGACTGCCCAAAGCTCATGTAGAAGCCCCTGTAGCTGGATCTATAATTTTAGCAGGGGTTTTATTAAAACTAGGAGGATATGGTTTAATTCGAGTTTTAATATTATTTGAGATTATAGAAAAAAGATTATCTTGAGTTTGAGTTGGGTTTAGCCTAAGAGGCGGGGTAATTGTAAGGTTAATATGTTTACGGCAAGTTGATATAAAATCTTTGATTGCATATTCTTCGGTAGCTCATATAAGTATAGTATTAAGAGGTTTAATAGTGTTAGGGGTATGGGGTTTAAATGGCGCTATTTTTGTAATAGTGGGCCATGGTTTATGTTCATCTGGCTTATTTTGTATTGCAAATATGGTTTATGAGCGCCTAGGCAGACGTAGAATACTAGTAAATAAGGGGTTATTAAGATTTATGCCTAGAATGAGATTGTGATGATTTTTATTAAGAGTAGGAAATATAGCAGCTCCGCCAAGATTAAATTTACTAGGAGAAGTAAGATTAATTATGAGAGTGGTAAGATGAAGAAAAGTCTCTTTGGTTATAGTGATGTTATTATCTTTTTTCAGAGCTGCCTACAGATTGTACATATTTTCTTTAAGTCAGCACGGGCATTATTATAATTGTGTATATTCATGTTGTTCAGGTAAAGTGCGAGAATATTTGGTATTAATGCTACATTGACTACCGTTAAATATAATTATTTTAAATAGAAGAGTAATAATTTATTGTTTAAATAGTTTAAAAAAAACAAAGGTTTGTGGGGCCTTAGATATAAATTTTATTTTAAACCGTGATTTGAGCTGTTATATTACACTTAAGAAGAATAATTTTTCTTTTTACACTAAGAATTGGGTCTATTTTTGTGTCTTTAGTATTTTTAATAAGAAATTTTATAATTTTTGTAGAATGAGAAATTATTAACTTAAATTCAGTAAGAATTGTGATAACTTTAATTTTAGATTGGATATCACTAATATTTTTAGGGTTTGTAAGTTTTATCTCATCTATGGTTTTATTTTACAGAGGAGACTACATAAAAATAGATAAAAATTTTAATCGATTTATATATCTAGTGTTAGCTTTTGTCTTATCTATAAGATTTTTAATTATAAGTCCTAATTTAATTAGAATTTTGTTAGGGTGAGACGGGCTGGGTTTAACTTCTTATGCTTTAGTTATTTACTATCAAAATGAAAAATGTTCTAATGCTGGAATATTAACTGCGCTGTCAAATCGAATTGGGGATGTGGCAATTTTGCTAAGAATTTCATTAATATTTAGGTTTGGGGGATGAAATTTTATTTTTTGAATAAGATTGTTTACAGAAAATGAAAGCTATAAAATTATTATATTTTTAATTGTTTTAGCAGGTATAACAAAAAGAGCGCAAATTCCATTTTCTGCTTGATTGCCGGCAGCGATAGCTGCGCCTACCCCAGTATCTGCTTTAGTTCATTCTTCAACTTTAGTAACAGCTGGGGTTTATTTATTAATTCGATTTAGGGTTGCAATTGAAAGATCTAACATACGCTTAGTTTTATTTTTAATTTCTTGTGTAACTATATTTATAGCGGGGCTAGGAGCTAATTTTGAATATGATTTAAAAAAAATTATTGCTTTATCAACACTAAGACAGCTAGGAGTTATAATAAGAATTATCGCGCTGGGGTTTAGAGAACTAGCTTTTTTTCACTTATTAACACACGCTTTATTTAAAGCTTTATTATTTATATGTGCTGGCGTAATTATCCACAATATAAAAGACTACCAAGATATCCGCTCTATAGGAAGACTAGCAAAACAAATACCTTTAAGAAGAATATTAATAATATTGGCAAATTTATCTTTATGTGGGACTCCTTTTTTAGCAGGATTTTACTCAAAAGATATAATTTTAGAGATTTCTTTTATAGGGCCTGTGAGAATAGTTGGTTTATTTATATATGTGTTATCTACTGGGCTTACAGTGTGTTATACTGGGCGGTTAGTATATTATTTAATAAGAAGAGTTTTTAGAGTTGGCAGGTTTCATAAAATTTCAGATGAATCTTATATTATAAATAACCCAATAATAATATTAAGTTTAGGGGCAGTAATAAGAGGGGCTGTTATATCATGATTAATTTTTCCTTTCCCTTATATGATTTGTCTTAGAGCATTATTTAAATTTATGGCTTTAATTGTTAGAGCTAGAGGAGGAATGCTAGGCTATTTAATAAATTTATTAGGAGAAGTTAATTTACTGAAAAGATTAAATTTTTATAAACAAGTAGTATTTTATGGTTCTATATGATTTATGCCTTTATTATCAAGGTGGTGAATGAGAAGCATAGTTTTAAAATTTGCTAAAAAATATCAAAAAGTGGGAGATTACGGGTGATACGAATTTTATGGGGGTCAGGGCACATTTAAGTGGATATTAAATAAATCTAGGTTTGTGCAAATTTTACAAGATAACAGGTTTAAAGTGTATATGCTTATATTTTTGGTATGAGTAGTAAGGTTTATAATTTTAGTTTAAATTCTTATAGCTTAAAAAGAGCATAGCTTTGAAGATGCTAGGGAGATTTATAAATCTGAGAATGTGTTTACTTTTAAAAGAAATTTCTTTAGTTTTACGATGAAATTGTAATGTGTTTATTTACACTATAATAGTTAGAAATTTAAACGGAGTTAAACCGCTTAAGAGAAAAGTTAGAAGCTTTTTCTTTACCTAAAATTTCCTTAACTAGAAAAAAAATTCAATTATATCATTAACAGTGATAAGCCTCTTTTTGGCTTTAGCTAAACAAACGAGGACATAAAGTCAAAGGTCAGGTCGAAACTGAATGCAAAATTCGCTTCTCATTTATGTAAGATTAACTTAAAAAGTACTTTTTGAATGCAACTCAAAGGTCATAGTTGACTATAATCCTTGTAAATTTTGAATTATTGTATAATTAAGAAGCTCACTCTAAAGCACCTTGGTGCCATTCATGAAAAAGACCTAGTAAAAGAATAACCAAAAATAAAATTCTAGTAAATGTCCATCTTAGAATGTTTGAAGAATACAAAATAATAGGTAAAGGTAACAGAAGGGTAATTTCCACGTCAAAAATTAAAAAAATAAGGGCGATAAGAAAAAATCGTAGAGAAAATGGTAAACGGGCGGCACCTTTGGGGTCAAATCCGCACTCAAAAGGCGAAGTTTTTTCTCGGTCGTAAATAGTTTTTTTTGAGATAAGTGAGGCAATAATTATTAAAATAGCGGATAATAAAAAAGTTACAAAAAAAATATAAATAAGGGATAAAATTATTTTTTCTAAATTTAGACTTTTTGGTTGGAAGCCAAATATACTTATTTATATTAAAAAAATAATAATTTATGCCCCTCATCAGTAAATTGAGATATAAAGAAATAATCAAACTACGTCAACAAAATGCCAGTATCAAGCAGCGGCTTCAAATCCAAAATGATGGTAAGCTGAAAAATGGCAATTATAAAGACGAAGGAAGCAAATAAATAAAAAAGAAGTGCCGATTAAAACATGAAGTCCATGAAATCCGGTAGCAACAAAAAAAGTTGCGCCGTAAACTCTATCTGCGATAGAAAAAGAAGCTTCGAAGTACTCTATAGCTTGTAAAGCTGAAAAATAAATGCCCAGGATTACGGTAATAAACAGACTTTGGGTAGCTTGCGTCAAATTGGCTTCCATAATAGCATGATGAGACCATGTTACAGTAACTCCTGAAGCTAGTAAAATAGCGGTGTTTAGTAAGGGAATTTGAAATGGGTTAAATGTTAAGATTCCTGTTGGTGGCCAATATCTTCCAATTTCTACGGCTGGGGATAAACTTCTATGAAAAAAAGCTCAAAAAAAACTAAAAAAAAATAAAACTTCAGAAGCAATAAATAAAATTATACCTCATCGGAGACCGATTGTAACAATATAAGTATGTAGTCCCTGAAAAGTACCTTCTCGGGTGATGTCTCGTCATCATTGAATTATAGTTAAAATTACTCCTAAAATTCCTAAAAAAAATAAATCTGGGTTAAATTGGTGAAATCATTTAATTAAACCTGAAGTTAGTATTATAGCTCTAATAGAAGCAGTTAAAGGCCAAGGGCTTAAATCTACTAGGTGATACGGATGATGGTTATGTAATGTCATTAGTTAACTTCTCTGGCGTATAAAGTCGATAAAACAGCAAAAACGTAAGATTGAATAATTGCAACAGCAGCTTCTAAGGTTAGTAAAAGAATTTGCGTAAAAATTAATAAAGACAGGAGAGACAAAGTTAAAGATGGCCCCGTGTTAGCTAACAAAGTTAATAAAAGGTGGCCAGCAATTATATTAGCAGCTAGACGGATAGCTAGGGTTCCAGGGCGAATTAAAGTTCTAATAGTTTCAATTAAAACTATAAAAGGCATGAGTACAGGAGGAGTTCCTTGCGGAATTAAGTGAGAAAATATATGCTGGGTGTTATTGTATCATCCAAAAATTATAAAAGATAGTCATAATGGTAAAGCTAAAGTTAAAGTTAAAGCTATATGGCTAGAAGAAGTAAAAACATACGGAAGCAGTCCTAAAAAATTATTAAAAAAAATTAGAGAAAATAAAGAAATAAAAATGATTGAAAGTCCTGAAAAATTAACGCCTAAAAGTAGTTTGAATTCTTTATGTAATGTAAATATAAGAGAAGATCAGGTTATCGATCAGCGTGAAGGTATTACTCAAAATAAGAATGGAATAATAAATAATCCTAATAAAGTAGAAATCCAGTTTATAGGTAAGTTAAAAATAGAGGACATAGGGTCAAAAACTGAGAATAAGTTTGTTATCATTTTCATAAAAAAAAAGGCTTAGGTGAGGGTAAAGCATAAAAATTATTTTTTTGTAAGGGAAATAAGAAATATGCTAAAGATAAAAAAATAATAAAAATAAAAGAAAAAAATAAAAATAATCAAAATCAGAAAAGAGGGGCCATTTGAGGAATAGAAAAATATTACTTAAGTAATAATTTAAGCATGACAAGCTTATGTTTATAAAACTTATTTTTCTTATCAGAAGCAAATGTTAACTTGCTATAATAAATTTAAAAGATTTATACTTACTTTCAGTCACCTAATAGTTAATATAATTAATGAGAAGAAACTCAGTTTAAAAAATTATTTGCGGGAATTGCCTCAATGACAATAGGCATAAATCTGTGGTTAGCTCCGCAAATTTCAGAACATTGGCCAAAAAAAAGTCCTGGACGGTTAATAAGAAATCTTACTTGGTTTAAACGTCCGGGAATAGCGTCAGCTTTAACACCGAGGGATGGGACAGTTCAGGAGTGAATAACATCAGCAGCTCTAATTAATACACGAACTTGAGAGTTAATCGGGAGAATGGTTCGATTATCTACATCTAATAGTCGAAAATTTGACAAATTTAGATCATTAGACGGGATTATATAAGAATCAAATTCAAGATCTAAAAAATCAGAATATTCATAAGATCAGTACCATTGATGGCCAATTGTTTTTAAAGTAATTGAAGGAGAATTTACTTCGTCTAAAAGATATAAAAGACGAAGAGAAGGTAAAGCGATACAAATTAAAATAATTGCAGGGAGAACAGTTCAAATAATTTCAATAGTTTGTCCTTCTAAAAGAAATCGATTAATTAATTTATTAAAAAAAAGTGAAGTTATTATGTATCCGACTATTCTTGTGATTAAAATTAAAATTACTATAGTGTGATCGTGAAAAAATATTAATTGTTCTATTAAAGGAGAAGTACTATCTTGAAGACCTAGGTAGTTTCATGTTGCCATTATTCTAAAAGAAATTTATATTTCATTTTAAGAGCTTAAATCTTAGGCAATTATCTGCCATTTTAGATTCTAAAAGAAGAAATCACTTCATGTTAAGAGCCTAAATCTTACGCAATTATCTGCCATTTTAGAAGTTAGAAGAAATAAGGGGAATCTCAGAGTATCTGTGATCTGCTGGGGGTAAAAAATGATGTCACTCTAAAGATGAAGGTAAAAACAAAGAAAAAATAATAGGACGAGAAGAGACAAAAGCCTCCCAGACAATAATTACAAACCCTAAAACTGCTAGTAAAGAGACAGTAGATCCAATAGAAGATAAAATATTTCATCTTGTGTAAGCATCAGGATAATCGGAATAACGACGAGGCATGCCTCTTAACCCTAAAAAATGTTGAGGGAAAAAAGTAATGTTTACGCCAGTAAATATAACAAAAAAGTGAGTTTTTAGTCACTTAGGGTTTAATGAGAGACCGGTAAATAAGGGGAATCAATGGGTAATTCCTGCAAAAATTCCAAAAACGGCACCTATAGATAATACATAGTGAAAATGAGCGACTACGTAATATGTGTCGTGAAGAATAATATCTAAAGAAGAGTTAGCTAAAACTACTCCTGTTAGTCCTCCTACTGTAAAAAGAAAAACAAACCCGAAGGCTCATAAAAGTGATGGGCTGTAATTTAATTGAGTGCCGTGTAAAGTGCCTAATCATCTAAAAATTTTAATACCAGTAGGTACAGCAATAATTATTGTTGCTGAAGTAAAATAAGCTCGAGTGTCTACATCTATGCCCACAGTAAATATGTGATGAGCTCAAACGACAAATCCTAAGATTCCGATCGCTAGTATAGCATAAATTATACCTAAGGTTCCAAAAGCTTCTTTTTTGCCTGATTCTTGTCTAATAATATGGGAAACTATTCCGAAAGCTGGGAGAATCAGAATGTAAACTTCAGGGTGCCCAAAAAACCAAAATAAATGTTGATATAAAACAGGGTCTCCTCCTCCAGCCGGGTCAAAAAAAGAAGTGTTTAAATTGCGGTCAGTAAGAAGTATGGTAATTGCTCCTGCTAAAACAGGTAAAGAAAGAAGTAAAAGAATAGCTGTAATAAAAACTGATCATACAAATAAAGGCATTCGATCTAAAGTTATACCATTAGAGCGCATGTTGATAGAAGTAGTAATAAAATTTACTGCTCCTAAGATAGAAGAAGCCCCTGCTATGTGAAGAGAAAAAATTCCTAAGTCTACTGAAGCACCTGCATGAGCAATCCCAGCGGCCAAAGGAGGGTATACAGTTCATCCTGTGCCAACACCTCTTTCAACTATCCCGCTTGATAAAAGAAGAGTTAATGAGGGAGGGAGAAGTCAAAATCTTATGTTATTTATTCGAGGAAAAGCTATATCAGGGGCTCCTAATATTAGGGGAACAAGCCAGTTTCCAAATCCCCCAATTATAATGGGTATAACTATAAAAAAAATTATAACAAAAGCATGGGCTGTAACTACAACATTATAAATTTGATCATCTCCAATAAGTCTTCCAGGTTGGCCTAGTTCAGCTCGGATAATAAGACTCAAAGCTGTCCCTACTATGCCTGACCAAGCGCCAAAAATAAAATATAAAGTACCAATGTCTTTGTGGTTAGTAGAAAATAATCATCGTTGCGTGGCAAAATGGCTGAATTTAGGCAGTAAACTGTAAATTTATTAATGAGATTAATCTCTTTTGCCATAAGGTTTTATAGTATAATAAATTACGTTAGATTGCAAATCTAAAAATATTTTAAAGTTAAAACTTAAGATTTAAGATGACTTCTTAATTAAAGCTTTGAAAGCTTTGAGTTTTTTTAACTTAAAATCTTAGACAATTAAAATAATAGAAGGAAACCATAATCCCAAGAAATTTATAAAAATTAAAAAAGAGGCGGGGGGTTTTAAAGGTTTGGTTGCATAAAAAGTTTTAGAAGAAGAAAATAAAAAGGAGTTAATTACAACATTAATGTAGTAATAAAGAGTGAATAAGGTCGAAAAAAGAAGAATGACTAAAAGAATGATTATATTTTGGTTGATTATTTCTTGGATAAGAATTCATTTTGGGATAAATCCGGTAAAAGGCGGAAGACCTCCTAGAGAAAGAAAAGAGAATAAAAGAATTATTTTGTTTAGTGAAGAAAAATTTATTTTAAAAATAAGACTTGAAACATGGAAAGCTTGGATAAAATGAAATAATGAGACAATAGACAAAGAAATGACGGTGTAAAAAAAAAAATATAGGATTCAGAGAGAATCACTTAAAATCATGGCAGTTAATATCCAAGATATGTGATTGATTGCAGAATAAGCAAGAAGTTTTCGTAAAAGTGTTTGATTAAGGCCACCAATAGCCCCAAATAGGGCGGAAAGTCCAATAATAATTAAGAAAATTTTATTTGTGAAAATTGAGTTAGTCGTTAAAGTGCAAGATAATAGAGCTAAAGGGGCAATTTTTTGCGAAGTTATCAGTAGAGCGGCTTGGGGCCAAGAAAGACCTTGTATGACGGTTGGGAATCAGAAGTGGAAAGGAGCTGCCCCTGCTTTTAAAAACAAAGCGCAGGAGATAAGGATAGAGGAGTAAAAAGGAGAAATGAAAATTATAGTGGCTGATAAGATTAAAATAGAAGAGGCAAGAGCTTGGATTAAAAAATATTTTAAAGCAGATTCGGAAGAATATTGATCTTTTTTGGAAGAAATTAAAGGAGTAAAAGATAGTAAATTTAGTTCAAGTCCAATTCAAGCGGTAAGCCAAGAAGAGGAAGAGATAGCTAAAAAAATACCTAAGAAAGAGGACAGTAAAAACAAAATATTTGCTGAATTGATAAAAATTAAAAAGAGAATTAATTCATTTATGGGGTATGAACCCATTAGCTTAAAATTTAGCTTATCTTTTTATGTTTTGGTGTAAATGCACAAAAGATTTTGATTCTTTTGGAGATAGTGAAAATCTATTAAATATAAGTGATAAGAGTAGGTTTTCTACATTTTTTATCCTATCAAGATAGCTCTTTAATCAGACATCAATATCGAAATATCTATTTAATTCTTAAAACTAAAAAAAAAAAAATAAAAACTTAAGTTAGATTGCAAAAAAAACCCAGAACTTAAATAATATATTATTAACTGTATAAGTCTATATTTAAATTATACTTATATTTTTTATATGTAAATACTTATATTTAATTATTTTTTTATAATTAAAATATTTAATTATTATTATTAATTTATTGATAAGAAAAGATAATAATTTAAACTTTATAATTAAAATTAATTTATTAATATATGTATAAGATATATCTATATTATTATATAATATCTTTTAATTCTAAAGAATAAAAGATATAAATATATTATTTTATGTATAACTTAAAATAAAATTATAATGTTTTTATTTAATAAATATCTTATATATATAAAAATCTATTAACGTTGGAATAAATTAAATTATAATATATCTCTTGTATATGTAATCTTAAAATAAAGTTATAATGTTTTTATATCATATATATCTTATATATCTATAAATCTATTAACGTTGGAATAAATTAAATTATAATATATCTCTTATATATGTAATTTTAAAGTAAAGTTATAATGTTTTTATATCATATATATCTTATATATCTATTAAATCTATTAGTTTAATTAACTTTATTATAAATATTTATATATATGTAATTTTAAAGTAAAGTTATAATGTTTTTATATCATATATATCTTATATATAATTAAATCTGTTAATAAATAATTTAACTTAAATGTTTTAAATATCATTACATTAATTTTATATAAAATGAGAGCAAATTTGCAAATAATAGGAATATTTAAAGGGTGATTGTCTTTGTAAATTTTTAGATTTGTAGAAAGAGAAAGTGTTAACTTCTGTTTTGTTTGTTTAAAATTAAAAATAATTTAAAATTATCCACTAACATATAATAATATTAAAAGTTATGTGTTTGGAATGTTTCATTATAAATTTGTTTAAATAATCTTTAAATTAAAAGTTAGTTAGTTTATAATTTAAATTAATATTAAAATAAAAATTGTCGTTAGTTATTAAAAGAGATTAAGAAGTATTCTGGGCTATTTATTTAAAATTAAAAATAAGTAAAAATTTAATATTTAAATAAAGTAAGTTTGAAGAGTAGGAATAGGCATGCACAAATATAAAATTAATCTAAATAAAAATAAAAATAAAAATAAAATTAATGTGACTTAAATTGGTATTAAAATAAAAATTGTCGTTAGTTATTAAAAGAGATTAAGTAGTATTCTGGGCTATTTATTTAAAATTAAAAATAAGTAAAAATTTAATATTAAAATAAAGTAAGTTTGAAGAGTAGGAATAGGCATGCACAAATATAAAATTAATCTAAGTAAAAATAAAAATAAAAATAAAATTAATGTGATTTAAATTAATATTAAAATAAAAATTGTCGCTAGTTATTAAAAGAAATTAAGTAGTATTCTGGGCTATTTATTTAAAATTAAAAATAAGTAAAAATTTAATACTTAAATAAAGTAAGTTTGAAGAGTAGGAATAGGCATGCACAAATATAAAATTAATCTAAATAAAAATAAAAATAAAATTAAAATTAATGTAATTTAAATTAATATTAAAATAAAAATTGTCGTTAGTTATTAAGAGAGATTAAGTAGTATTCTGGGTTATTTATTTAAAATTAAAAATAAGTAAAAATTTAATATTTAAATAAAGTAAGTTTAAAGAGTAGGAATGGGCATGCACAAATATAAAATTAATCTAAATAAAAATAAAAATAAAAATAAAATTAATGTAATTTAAATTAATATTAAAATAAAAATTGTCGTTAGTTATTAAAAGAGACTAAGTAGTATTCTGGGCTATCTATTTAAAATTAAAAATAAGTAAAAATTTAATATTTAGGTAAAGTAAGTTTAAAGAGTAGGAATAGGCATGCACAAATATAAAATTAATCTAAATAAAAATAAAAATAAAAATAAAATTAATGTAATTTAAATTAATATTAA